CCAAATCCTCGTTGAATTTTATTTTTCCATTAGAAGGGGCTCGCACATGTTCTGCAGTACCCCCTGTGAATACTCCGCCGGTATGAAAAGTTCTTAATGTTAATTGAGTGCCCGGTTCTCCAATAGATTGACCTGCAATAATACCTACAGCTTCTCCCAATTCGACCAGGTCGTCATGAGCTGGACTTCGGCCATAACATAATTGACAAATCCACGACGTACTCCTACAAGTAAAGGGAGTTCGAATAGAGATTGGTTGTGCTCTAAAAGTTATGAATCTATTGACAAGTCCAACTCCAATATCTTGATTTCTAGTAGCAATGCATCGCGAACCTATATATACATGATCTGCTAATACACGCCCAATTAATGTTTGGATAAAAATCCTGTCCGCCATCATTCCATTTCGAGGACTTACAGAAATACCTCGGACGGTGCCGCAATCTGTTCGACGTACAACAATGTGTTGAACTACTTCAACAAGTCTGCGCGTGAGATATCCTGCATCTGATGTTCGGATAGCGGTATCCACAACTCCTTTACGGGCTCCGTAACAAGAAATAATATATTCTGTTAAAGAGAGTCCTTCGCGTAAATTGCTTTGAATGGGTAAATCAATCATTTGCCCTTGGGGATCCGACATTAATCCTCTCATACCTACTAATTGATGTACCTGAGATGCATTTCCTCTGGCTCCCGAAAAAGACATTATATGGACTGGATTAAAAGGATCGGTCATCCGAAAATTAGGATTCATTTCTTGTCGCAAATATTCACTTGTGGCATACCAGATCTCGATCGATTGACGTAATTTTTCTACCGCGTGTACATTCCCATAATGATGGTGTTTTTCCAAAATAAAACTTTGTTGTTCAGCGTCTTGAACTAGCCATCTTTTAGAAGGTATTGTTAAAAGATCATCAATTCCTAATGAAATGGATGCGGCGGTAGCTTGTCGGAAACCCAGAGTCTTTACTTGATCCAGGATATGTGATGTATATCCTATTCCATAGTGATCAATAAATCGACTAATAAGTCGTTTCATGGCAGTTCCGTCTATCATTTTATTGTGAAAGACCTGAGTGGGCCGTTCTGCCATCAGTACCTCCATATTGCGCTGAGTAGAATTTGACAATGGGTTTGAGTCAGTGATTGTAAAACTTCCTTTTCTAGATCTTGATTCACGTAGAAATTCCGCAATTGCAATTATAGTCCTAGTTAACCCGGTGAGACTCGAATTCCCCCTGGTAGCATAGAATTACAACAGCCCTGCCAAAACCCCTGTATGGCTTCTTCTATTTCTCGATAAAGAGAAATATGACCGAGAGTGGTTCGAATATATATATAAAGAATTTCTTTTTTTATACTTCTTACTATTAGATAGTGTCCATAAATCTCATAATAGGTCCCCAAAGATTCATAGTGAATTTCGATGGGAGTTTCTCTTGCAGCAATAACGCGTTGATCTAGTCGCCACCGCAGCCACAAGGGACTACCTAAATTGATGCGTTTTTGCCGATAAGCTCCAATTGCATCATAGGCATTAGAAAAAAAAGGTTCTTTTTTTTTTGTATACTTATAGTTATTATCTTCATTTTGATAGTTTATACGATTACATGGATTATACCTATTTACACAAATACCCCGACGATTTCCACTCGTTAAGAAATAGAGTCCACTAAGCATATCTTGAGTTGGTGCAGAAATGGGATCTCCAATAGTTGGAGACAAAAGATTCATATGAGAAAACATAAGTAAACGTGCCTCTGCTTGAGCCTCCAAAGATAAAGGCACATGAACAGCCATTTGATCCCCGTCAAAGTCTGCATTGAAGCCCTTACAAACTAATGGATGTAAACAAATAGCACGCCCTTCCACTAAAATGGGCAGGAATGCCTGTATGCCTAATCTATGCAGAGTAGGCGCTCTATTCAGCAATACAGGATGGTCATCCAGAATTTCCTGAAGTATTTCCCATACAATCGGTTTTTTTTTTCGAATTTGACTTTTAGCAACTCCGATGTTCGAAGCAAGATGTTTTCTAATTAGGTCACGAATTACAAATGCCTGGAAAAGTTCTATTGCTATTTCGCGAGGCAATCCACATCGATGTAATGAAAGTGAAGGGCCCACGACAATCACTGACCGCCCTGAATAATCAACCCGTTTACCAAGCAAAGTCTCGCGAACTCTTCCTTCTTTGCCTTCAATTACATCTGAAAGAGACTTGTAAACTCTATTATGATCATCCCTCATCGGTTGTCCGCAGATTCCATTATCAAGAAGTGCATCCACGGCTTCTTGCAGCAATTTTTCCTGAGATATTATTAATTCTTCTGGCGTAGCTATACTTGTTGTTAATAGATCTGTAAGAGTATTATTCCGATAGATAATTCTTCTATAGATTTCATTAATATCCGAGGTCACTAGTTTATCCTCATCTATATGATAGATTGGTCTCAACTCAGGAGGAAGAACTGGTAATAGACGCAAAACCATC